TTTGAATTCAATAAAAAAGTTGGTTGGGCTTTTCATCACATGTTTATTCTCTTCATATTCATATTGAAAGAAGTTAGTTATTTAGAAAAAACTTACGTTCCGTATTGAATTCTCAACGATGTAAAATGTATCGAAATTCGAAAGAACCTATATTCTATCTCCTATCTCTTATTCCCTATTCTTTAAATGAAATAGTTCAATTATAAATTCTCTGGGGATCTCTTATTTTCTAACCAAGAGGGGGTTTTTGATGCTATAATTGAATTCAATTAAGGGGATTAAATCTCTAAGACTCTAGGGTAAAATAAAAAAGAAAAAGGGGGGGGGCAAGGATTTAATCTATACTTGTTTGGCTTTATACCTAGACAAGATAGTCAGCGTCTCGAAAAAAAAGGACCTTTATTTGATTTATGATTCCTATCGAATTCGGGGAGTAGGTAAAAGTTAATGAGCAGCGGAAAGTATTAAGTTCAATATCTACGTCTGTCCGAATCTTATTAATAAACAATCAAATTCCATATGTAATCGATGTATTTTATTTGAACTTTATTTTTCAATAGTTCATCTTTGGCTCTAATGAATAATTGTAAATCTATGTAAAGATTGAGACAAGGGTGCTTCATCCATTTTATTCATTTTACTTTTTGATTATAGAAAGATTACTGAATCTCACATCAAATAAAATACGAAAATATATATTAATATATTATAATTATATATAATGAATATAATGAGGAAACGCATAACTTATATGTATATATTGTTATCGCTCTATTTCAGTGACAATCGTTTTTTTTTTGTGAAAAAATGGGGATCTTTTCCATTTTCAAATTGAAATATTTAACATAGAATGTTTATAAGAGTGAATGTTGCTCTATCTATCTGATAGATAAGAAAACCCACTATCCTATTCTTTCATTTAATTGAAAAAATCAGAATGAAAGAATAATGACTTAAATCTTCCTTTACATCAGTTTTTTTATTCTTCGATCTATCTGCTTTAAGCGATGATTATTCAATTCCAAAAGAAATAGAAATATTTCTCTTTTATGAGGATCAAACGCGGGTCGTACTGTAAAACTTTATTGAAATAATATTCAAATAAAAAATAAGAATGTCAAAGGAAGATGTAGATATTCAAAAAGAACTCGTTTATTCGTCTTATTTTTGTTTTTTTTTTTATGATATTTCTATTTTTTTAATAGAATATTTCTTTATTAATCTCTAATATTTTTAATTATTATTAATCAAGCATGGAGTTAAAAATAGGGGGTTAAGTTTAATTCTTGCTAAAACTTTTTCATAAAAATATCTATCTATTTATATAGAAGAAAAAAATATAGATTACTATGTAACGGATGAACCAATGATTATTCATGATTCCATAATAGAATCAATTCCATACCGGCTCCAAATTAGAGAAATGTTATGGTAAAACTTCGTTTGAAACGATGTGGTAGAAAGCAACGTGCGACTTGAAAGACATGATCCGTTGTGGATTCTTACGTCCACCATTTTTTATAGGAATGGAGGTGCTCTTGGCTCGACATCGTTTGTTCTGTTCCACTATACCCTCTCTTTTTTTGTTGGGTTGTAATGTAAATAGTTCATGATGGAGCTCGAGTAGAAAATATTGATTCATTTCTCAAGTGCAAAGATCTAGGGTTAATGCCAATCAATAAATTGGAACAACTTCGTAAATATATCTTCGATATAGAAATCGAAAAGGTTCCAAGTTTCCAACCCAAAAGGAAAATTTCTTGGAATTCATAAAACTCTTTCGATACAAAGTGTATCGCGTAGGAATCAACCGTTTGTATGATTCTTTGATAGAAAGAAAATCACAAAAGGGGTATGTTGCTGCCATTTTGAGAGGATTAAGAATCACCGAAGTTATGTCTAAACCCAATGATTTAAAACAAAAAAAAGATAAAGGATCCCAGAACAAGGAAACACCCTTTACAATTGTCTCAATAACTGAACCATAATAAAAACAAATCAAAAAAAATGAAATGAAACAAATGAAAAAAGGAAGGGGTTTAAAGACCACTCAATAAAAGAAATGCCTAAAGATTTTCCTTTGAACTATTTGAGAGTTATCCAATTTGAGTTATGAGTACGAATGGTTTTTTTCTTTTTCAGGAAGGAAGAAGAAGAAAGAACTTAATCATATTGATTTAATCATTTTATATATCCATTTGCCGTTGTAATTCTATACATAAACATAAATAAAACTTTAAATCATTTTTTCTCGAGCCGTACGAGGAGAAAACTTCCTATACGTTTCTAGGGGGGGTATTATTCATCTACATCTATCCCAATGAGCCGTCTATCGAATCGTTGCAATTGATGTTCGATCCCGAAGAGAAGGAAGAGATCTTCGGAAAGTGGGTTTTTATGATCCAATAAAGAATCAAACTTATTTAAATGTTCCTGCTATTCTATATTTCCTTGAAAAGGGTGCTCAACCTACAGAAACTGTTCAGGATATTTTGAAAAA